TTGGTGTCATTGACATAAGAGATGTCCTTTCTAGTCTATCTGTTTCTATTTCTATATATGGAAAGTGAAAAAATCGTCATATAATAATCCAGAAATTGCAATAGAAAATAAAAAGGGAGGTTTGTGATGATTTTAACATCTTTTCTCCTAGGTAATCTAGTAGCCTTATGCATGAAGGAGGTTTGTGATGATTTTAACATCTTTTCTACTAGGTAATCTAGTAGCCTTATGCATGAAGATAATCAATTCGGTCGTTGTGGTCGGACTCTATTATGGATTTCTGACCACATTCTCCATAGGGCCCTCTTATCTCTTCCTTCTCCGAGCTCAGGTTATGGAAGAAGGAACCGAGAAGAAGGTATCAGCAACAACTGGTTTTATTACGGGACAGCTCATGATGCTCATATCGATCTATTATGCGCCTCTGCATCTAGCATTGGGTAGACCTCATACAATAACTGTCCTAGCTCTCCCCCATCTTTTGTTTCATTTCTTCTGGAACAATCAAAAACACTTTTTTGATTCTAGATCTACTAACAGAAATTCAATGCGTAATCTCAGCATTCAATGTGTATTCCTGAATAATCTCATTTTTCAATTATTCAACTATTTTCTTTTACCAAGTTCAATGTTAGCCAGATTAGTCAACATTTATATGTTTCGATGCAACAACAAGATGTTATTTGTAACAAGTAGTTTTGTTGGTTGGTTAATCGGTCACGTTTTAGTCATGAAATGGGTTGGGTTGGTATTAGTCTGGATACGGCAAAATCACTCTATTAGATCTAATCTACTTATTCGATCTAATAAGTACCTTGTGTCAGAAGTGAGAAATTCTATGGCTCGAATCTTTAGTATTTTCTTATTTATTACCTGTGTCTACTATTTAGGCAGAATACCGTCATCCATGGTTCTCAAAGAAACCTCAGTAACGGAAGAAAGGGGGGAAAGCAGAGAAGAAACAGATGTAGAAATAGAAAAAACTTCCGAAACGAAGTGGACTAAAGAGGAACAAGAGGGATCCACCGAAGAAGATCCTTCTCCTTCCCTTTTTTCGGAAGAAAAGGAGGATCCGGACAAAATCGATGAAACGGAAGAGATCCGAGTGAACGGAAAAGAAAAAACAAAGGATGAATTCCACTTTCACTTTAAAGAGATATGCTATCAAAATAGCCCAGTTTATGAAACTTCTTATCTGTATGGGACTCAAGAAACTTCGAAGTTACAAATACTTAAAAAAAAAGAAAAGAAATTAGTAAATACAAAATCTCTTACAAAATCTCTTGTGGTTCTTCTTTTCGACTATAAACGATGGAGACGTCCGTTGCGATATTTAAAAAACAATAAATTTGAAAATAGTATAATAAATGATACAAAATAAGAAATATAAGAAAAGATAAGAGGAAATTCGTCCATTACCTACATATTTTAGTACTTCTCCTATAAAGAAACTCAGAACACCAACTCCATTCGTAATTCCATCAACTATTCGCCGATCAAAAAAATGAGCAAGTTCCGCCAATCCTCTTATACTCGTAGTTAAAGCTGCTTTATAAAAATAATCTATGTAACCGCGATTATATGACCAATTATATATGATATTTATTATCTTTTCTCCTAACAAAAAAAGTTTAATAGGAATCTTTTTTTTTAATGAATTAATTAAATTCAAATTTTTGAACGATGAATAAATAGGTTTATATAAAAGAAACGCGATAAATATTCCAAAAAAGGCTATACTGATGGAAAAAGTTGCATTTGTAACAAATTCATACCAATCCACAGAATTAGAAAAATTTTTATGTAAAAGATTTATAGATGAGTTTAACCATTTGGATAATATATCCAAATCTTTTCCTTCTTGAGTGAAAGGAATCCCGATGACTCCAACAAAAAAAGTCAATAAAACCAATAGAAGCAGCGGGAATAACATAGTATTATCTACTTCATGAGGATAGGATAAAGTCTTTTTACTATCAAAAGAGGTAATAGTCAGAAAGGGTCTGGTTACATTATCATTAATTCGATATGGGTTTGTCGAAAGAAAAGAAGTACCCGCATTATTATTGATTGGTAATAAAGTTAATAAATTCATTTGTTTGTTTTTTTTACTTTCTTTACCCCATAAAGATATGGAATAGGCCAAACTACCTGTTTTTCCACTATAATTTTGAAAGTTAATATTTAAATGTCCCTCAAAAGTTAGTAAATAGATTCGAAACATGTAAAATGCTGTTAATCCTGCCGTGAAGCAAGCTAGTATTCCAACAATCTGTGAATACAACCAACTATCATTAAGAATTTCATCTTTAGACCAAAAACAAGCAAGAGGTGGAATACCACATAGAGAAAGTGTCCCTAAAAAAAAAGAAGTTTTTGTAATTGGCACATATTTTAGTAAACCACCCATAAGAACCATATTTTGACTTTTATTTGGAGAATATCCAACAATAGGCTCCATTGAATGAATAATTGATCCAGATCCTAAAAACAATAATGCTTTAGAATAAGCATGAGTAATCAAATGAAATAAAGCCGTTCGATAAGACCCCATACCTAAAGCTAACATCATATACCCCAATTGAGACATTGTCGAATAGGCTAAACTTCTTTTAATATCGTTTTGAGCAAGAGCTAAAGTAGCTCCTAATAGTACTGTTATTATACTTAGCAAAGATATGAAATTCATTATGTAAGGTATAACTATAAAAAGGGGAAAAAGCCGAGCTACAAGAAAAATTCCCGCTGCCACCATAGTAGCAGCATGGATAAGAGCTGAAATAGGAGTAGGACCCTCCATAGCATCGGGTAACCATACATGAAGGGGAAATTGAGCAGATTTAGCAACTGCACCAGAAAATAATAGGAAGACGCATAAAGTTCCAAATAAAAAATGGACCTCATTAGTAGAAATAAAGTTATTGAATATTTGGAACAAATCTCGAAATTCAAAGCTACCTGTTATCCAATAAAGACCTAAAATTCCTAATAATAAACCAAAATCCCCGATACGGTTAGTCACAAATGCTTTTTGGCAAGCATTTGCGGCAAGGGGTCGTGTGAACCAAAAACCTATTAATAGATAAGAGCACATTCCAACTAATTCCCAAAAAAGATAAATTTGTATCAAATTAGAACTGGTAACTAATCCCAACATAGATGCATTGAAAAAACTCATATAAGCAAAAAATCTCAAGTATCCTTGATCATGAAACATATAATTATCACTATAAATAAGAACCATAACTCCGATAGTAGTGATTAATATTGACATAATAGAAGTAAGTGGATCAATCAAATAGCCAAACTCTAAAGAAAAATCATTATTGATGGTCCAAGACGATATATATTGATAAATGGAACTCCTATTTATTAGTTGAATAGATAGGTCGGCTGAAAAAACCATAACTATACTTAACAAGAAAATACTATGAAACGACCACATACGTCGAAGATTTTTTGTTGCCGTCGGAAAAAAGATAAGACCTAGTCCTATTACAATAGGAACTGGAAGGGGAAGGAGAGGTATGAGCCATGCATATTGATATGTATGTTCCATAATTTTTTTTCTTTCAAGATTATTTCTAATTCACCAGATCCTATCGAATTGTAAAAGAAAAAATCAAGATAGGTAAGAACTAAAAAAGTTTTATTCTGAATTATTCTCAGTGTTTCTTCAATACTTCAAATATTCAAATCAAGAAGTGTAAATTGGTCAAATAACATGGAGAACTCATTTGTGAAAACGGAATACTTAGTTTTTAAATAAAAGAAAAATGAAAATTTTTAAATTAAATTAGGTATATTCTCTCTTTCACCTTAGCCAATTAATAGGAAACTTTATATTTAAAGTAGTTATTAGATCAAAGCTGGGTAATTAGTCGATGAATTTGATTCGAGGTATAAATGACTAAAATAAACTAAGATCGAAATGGAAGCTGTTTGTTTTTTTTTCTGAGGTTAGTAGCATATCATCTATGGATAGATAGATAATGAAAAAGAATTCGTTTTGAACAATAGATGTCTTTCACATCCAATGATATTATTGAAAAACCTTTTTAATTTTGAATGGCAGTTCCAAAAAAACGTACTTCTCTGGCCAAAAAGCGTATTCATAAAAGGTTGTGGAAAAGGAAGGGATATTGGGCAGCGTTAAAAGCCTTTTCATTAGGCAAATCCCTTTCTACTGGTAATTCAAAAAGTTTTTTTGTACCGACACCTAAATAATAATAGATTCAAATAATCGGAATCGGACAAATGTTAATTTAGGGTAGAATAGGACTACAAAATTTTTATTATCTAATGCAATACCTAGTAAAGCGTAAATGGAACTTTTTGACTATTCTATAATGGTATAAAAAAAAATCCCGAAAGCAATATTTTTTTGCGAAATAAAAATCCCCACCCCGGAAATAAGAAAACATACTCAAAATAAACTATTTGAAACCTTCTATCTGGTGGGGATTTTTATTTCCCCCATCTCTCCCTTTCGCACAATCTTTTTTTATGCTTTCCTAAGATAGGAGGTAGCACTTTTTATTTACAAATACAACACTGGACAGAATAAAAGACCTGAACAAACCTGACTATTCAGTTTATTAAGTTCATTAATTTAGCCATTTACTAAAAAAAGTTCAGAACAGTTACTTAACTCATTAAATCTCGACACTTAAATAATAATAGCTTATTATCATTTTAAGTAAGCCGCTATGGTGAAATTGGTAGACACGCTGCTCTTAGGAAGCAGTGCTTGAGCATCTCGGTTCGAATCCGAGTAGCGGCACATTCTCTTCTAAACGAGATAGAATAAGTCCTATAATGAATTCAATTCCGATACCTTATTTTAAAAATGGATATGATATTTTTTACTGTCGAACATATATTAACTCATATTTCTTTTTCCCTTGTTTCAATTGTAATTACAATTTATTTGATAAGCTTCGTAGTCGATGAAATGATAGGACTCTCTAATTCCGCTGAAAGAGGTCTAATAGCTATTTTTTTCTGTCTAACAGGATTATTAATTATTCGTTGGATTTATTCACACCATTTTCCATTAAGTGATTTATGTGAATCGTTAATTTTCCTTTCGTGGAGTTTCTCGATTATTCATATGTTTCCATATTTAAAAAAAACAAATTTACGCGTAATAACTGCACCAAGTGCTATTTTTACTCAAGGATTTGCCACTTCGAGTCTGTTAACTGAAATGCATCAATCCACAATATTAGTACCTGCTCTCCAATCCCAGTGGTTAATGATGCATGTAAGTATGATGTTATTAGGTTATGCAGCTCTTTTATGTGGATCATTATTATCAGTATCTCTTCTAGTCATTACATTTAGAAAGGATATCCAAATTTTTGCTAACAGCCATTTTTTTTTTACTGAGTTATTTTACTTTGGTCAGATCCAATACATGAATAAAAGAAGGAATGTTTTACAAAGCATCTCCTTTGATTCTGCTAAAAATTATTACCGATCCCAATTGATTCAACAATTAGATCATTGGAGTTATCGTGTTATTAGTCTAGGGTTTATCTTTTTAACTATAGGGATTCTTTCCGGAGCAGTCTGGGCTAATGAGGCCTGGGGATCATATTGGAATTGGGACCCAAAAGAAACTTGGGCCTTTATTACATGGACTATATTCGCGATTTATTTACATACTCGAACAAATACAAATAGGAAAGTTGCCAATTCTGCAATTGTAGCTTCTATGGGCTTTATTATAATTTGGGTATGCTATTTTGGGGTCAATCTCTTAGGAATAGGGCTACATAGTTATGGTTCATTTCAATTAACATCTACTTGAATAAAAAAAGAATAAAAAAGGCCTACCGATTAGCGATAGAAAATAGCATAGATAAATAAAAATCTAATAAATCTTAGTTGAACGTCAAGAGCCGTTTGAATCAAGTATTGTATTGATTCAAATGGCTCTCACAAAGGCTAAATAGATCCAGTTACAATTCTTTTTCTATTAATGAGTTAATTAAGTCAAAAATTTATCTATAAAAAAATTATCTATAAAAATATTTACATAAAATACTTTGAACCTTATCAACTGATAATGAAAAAACGAAATCCGGGTAAAGACCAATACCTATTATGGGTAGAACGATGGAGATCGAAACAAATAGTTCTCGTGGTCCCGAATCAAAAAAATAGGAATTTGGAACAGTAAATAGCTTGTATCCATAGAACATCTGGCGTGACATAGATAATAAATAAATAGGAGTTAATATCATCCCCATTGCCATTACACAAGTAATTAGTATTTTTGTCATTAAAAGATATTTTTGACTAGTAATTAGTCCAAAAAAGACTATCAATTCCGCAACAAAACCACTCATACCCGGTAATGCAAGAGAAGCCATCGATAATATACTCAACATCGTGAATATTTTGGGCATTAAAATAGCTATCCCACCCATTTCATCGAGATAAACAAGACGGATTCGATCATAACCCGTTCCTGCCAAGAAAAAAAGCCCAGCACCAATAAAGCCATGAGAGATTATTTGTAAAAGAGCTCCGTTGAGGCCCGTATCAGTAATAGAACCAATTCCTATAATTATGAAACCCATATGAGATACAGAAGAATAGGCTATTCGTTTTTTTAAATTACGTTGGCCAAGAGATGTTAAAGCTGCATAGATTATTTGGATCGTACCAACTATTATCAACCATGGAGAAAATAGCGAATGAGCGCGGGGTAATAATTCCATATTGATTCGAACCAACCCATATGCTCCCATTTTTAATAAAATTCCAGCTAGAAGCATACAAGTACTATAATGTGCTTCCCCGTGGGTATCTGGTAACCAAGTATGTAGGGGTAGAATCGGTAATTTGACAGCAAAAGCAATAAGAAATAAAATATAGAATATTATTTCCAATGCCACAGGATAGGATTGATTAGATAATATTTCAAAATTGAATGTTGGTTCATTGGAACCATATAAACCGATACCCAGAACTCCCATTAACAGAAATATGGAACCTCCTGCAGTGTACAAAATAAACTTGGTAGCTGAGTATAGACGTTTCTTTCCTCCCCATAAGGATACAAGTAAATAAACAGGAATTAATTCTAACTCCCACATGATGAAAAAAAGTAAAAGGTCCCGGGAAGAAAATAATCCTATTTGGCCACTATACATTGCTAACATCAAGAAATGGAAAAATCGTGAATCTCGAGTAACGGGCCAAGCTGCCAAAGTAGCTAAAGTAGTAATAAATCCCGTTAATAAAATGGGTCCTATAGAAAGTCCATCTATTCCTAATCTCCAGTAAAAAGAAAAAAAACGTATCCATTTATACTCCTCGGCCAGTTGTATTAAAGGATCGTCAAATCGGAAATGATAACGGAATGCATAGGTCATTAGAAGGAGTTCTAAAATACATATACATATAGTGTACCACCTAATTATTTTATTTCCTTTCTGAGGGAGAAAGAAAATAAAAGAACCTGCAGATATCGGAAAAGCTACAATTAAAGTTAACCAAGGAAAAAAGTTCATGGTAAAGATAAGATACACTTAGACCATAAAAAACCCGTACTAAAAAAAAGAAATGGAAACTATATATTATTTTGAGCACGGGTTTTTGTCGGTAAAAAATGGATTAGTGCTATTTTTTTTTGAACGTATCAATAAGCTAGGCCCATGCTACGAGTTGTTTCATGCCATAAATAAACCCGAACACTCAAGAAATCCGTTGGACAGGCGGATTCACATCGTTTACAACCAACACAGTCTTCTGTTCTTGGGGCGGATGCTATTTGTTTCGCTTTACACCCGTCCCACGGTATCATTTCTAATACATCTGTGGGGCAGGCTCGAACACATTGAGTACATCCTATACATGTATCGTAAATTTTTACTGAATGTGACATTGAATCTCTAAATTTTTGAACGTCATAAATTTTCAATCTAATAAACTTGTACATGAATCATGTATTGAGATATCAGATGAATCAATGATTTACCAAAATTTTTATACAAAATTTATTTTGATTTATGGATCAGCTTATACAAACGAGTAAAGATACTTTTATTTAGTCCATCTTCGTAAATAGGAATATGACCCTATATTTAATATCATACATACTAATTGGACTTACTGAATAACAATTTTTTATTTGCGTCGATAAAGATTCAAATTTTTGAATGCATATTCATATTATTTATTCAAGAAATTTGATTGATTGGTGCGAGTTGATTTTCTATTACGATAAATTGAGGAAATAATTGCTGGTCCAATAGCTGCTTCAGCGGCTGCAATAGCTATTACAAAAATTGAGAAAATATCTCCTACTAATTGGCGGCTATCAAAAAAATCAGAAAATGTTACGAAGTTTATATTAACTGCATTTAGGATAAGTTCAAGACACATAAGGGCTCTAACCATATTTCGGCTCGTGATCAATCCATAGATACCGATAGAAAATAAATAGGCACTCAAAATAAGTACATATTCGAGCATCATTGACCGACTCCTTATCAATCTTGATTCATTTCAATATGAACAACAACTCAACTTATTCTATTGACTAGAATCGAAAAAAAAGTACGGAACAGGGACAAAGAAATAGATTTCTAATATTGAGACTAGGTACTAGATTGAATTAAAAAAAAATTTCTTATCTTATCTATGAACGTTTGAAAGCTTTATTACTGACGAGCTACCGCAATTGCACCTATCAAAGCAAATAAAAGAATTATTGAAATGAGCTCAAATGGAAGAAAAAAATCTGTTGATAAATGAATCCCAATTTGTTGACTATTACTTATCAAATCCTGTTCTACAATATGGTTTGATCTTGTAGTCCAAATAATCCCGTACCATGAGGTATCTGGAATAGTAGTAATTAGTGAAACAAAAATACTTGTACAAACCACTGAAGTAACCCCATCTCCAACAGTCCAAAACTCGAAATCTTTGTAATATTCTGAACCATTAATAAACATCACAGCAAATATGATTAAAACATTTATAGCTCCCACATAAATAAGAAGTTGGGCAGCAGCTACAAAATGGGAATTTGATGAAATATAGAACAAGGATATACAAACAAGAACGAATCCCAATGAAAAGGCGGAATAAATTGGATTAGTAAATAATACTACTCCTAGACCTCCTAATATAAGACCTGATCCCAGAAAGATTAAAAGAAAATCGTGTATTGGTCCCGGTAAATCCATTATATATAATATAAAATAAGAATAAAAAAAATAGAAATGTTTCATGACCTTATTGATCGGACCAGGAAAAGTAAAATTATCCGGAATATATTTTTAATTGAAAGAATAAATGTGTATTGATATAGGTTTAATAATTGGACCAATATCATTCTTTTTTGAGGTTCAATTCGGCAGTTCAAAAAAAAATTCCTTTATATCAAAAGACTACATTAGTAATTATCATTTTTTTCTAAAAGGCGTTTAGCCATTTTTTATTTGAGGCGCATTCGAAATTGTTCGAATTGTGTAATCGTCAATTAATGCCAATGGTAAACGACCCAAAGCAATTTGATTATAATTCAATTCGTGACGATCATACGTAGAAAGCTCATATTCTTCAGTCATTGATAAACAATTTGTGGGGCAATACTCAACGCAATTACCACAAAATATACAGATTCCAAAATCAATACTGTAATTAAGCAATTGTTTCTTTCGGATCCTAGTTTGTAGTTTCCAATCAACAACAGGTAAATTTATCGGGCATACGCGAACACATACTTCACAAGCAATGCATTTATCAAATTCAAAGTGAATTCGACCGCGGAAACGCTCTGATGGAATTAATTTCTCATAAGGATATTGAATCGTTACAGGTAAACGATTTGCGTGGGATAAAGTAATCATAAAACCTTGACCGATGTACCTTGCAGCTCGTACTGTTTGTTCACCATAATTGATGAACTCAGTTACCATAGGGAACATATCGCGAATAGCTATGAATAATTTGATGATTGTTTCCTTCTCTTGTTTCAGATAAGTCTACGTATAGACTCGCATGGTTAGAGTGAAAGGAGTTGGGAAGAAGTTGTTAATAATAAATTACCGAGAGAAATAGGTAAAAGAAATTTCCATCCAAGATTTAATAATTGATCCATTCTCAGCCTAGGTAAAGTCCATCTTGTTGTAATAGGAATGAACAAAAACAAATAAGTTTTAACTAATGTAATAAAAATACTAATGATTGTTCCAAAGACTCCGCCTGCTTTTTCAAAAAGTTCAGGAATGGATATATATGGAATAGAGAGATTCCAACCACCCAAGTAAAGAACTATTACAAAAAATGAAGAAACTAATAGATTTAGATAGGATGCAACAAAAAATAAACCAAATTTGATACCTGAATATTCGGTTTGATAACCTGCTACTAATTCTTCTTCTGCTTCTGGTAAATCGAAGGGTAACCTCTCACATTCGGCTAGAGAAGCAATTAGAAAAACGATAAACCCTATTGGTTGACGCCACAAATTCCACCCCCATAAACCATATTTTGACTGTGCTTCAACTATATCAACTGTACTTGAACTATTAGATAATCATAGTCGGTGATAACATTACTGTTACTATCGCTATTACAGAACCGTACATGAGATTTTCATCTCATACGGCTCCTCTAGGAGCCTAAATAAATTTTAGGACCGGGTTGGTATTATTTAACGTGATATACTTGTATGTTAGATAGAGTCAAAATCTATGAAAAAGCCCTGAATTAGCCCAATGTAATTCCGTCTGCTATAAAAAAAAGTATTTCTGAATTAATCTCATCCTTTACTTTTACTTTAATTGTAAGAATTTCAATATTATTTGAGTAATAACTTAAGCCGTTCATAAAATACTCCTTTTAATACTATATATAAATATTCCAACCCAGGATTTTCGATTACGAAAAAAAATATTACATATTCCATTACTTCATCACTCATTACAGGACTTTTATCCCTATGAATATAACTATATTACAGAAAGAATATAACTATATTAAAGAAAGAATAAAAAAGGTCACTCTTTTTTATTGGAATTGCATTCTTTCTATTTTGTTCGTTCCTGTTCTTCTTTTTCTTCTTTCTCAAAAAGGGGTCCTTTCAAAAAGGATTCTTTCGTTCCTGATAGTTTTTTTTTTCAGTGGATAGGGGCATACTCTGAATCGGAATCGTGGGAAGTACTACCAGATCATTTCTACCAACTTAAAGCCCCAATGAGTGTTCCTGTTATGCGGAAATACGTTTTTGTATAATTTGCATAATCTCTATTACTAATCCTTTGTGTACTTTGGTATTTCTAACCACCCACTCATTTTTTATCAACTCACTATTATGGTAATACCTACATACAAACGATAGTGAAAAACCCATAAAGTTTGGTTGTTATTTTAAATCCGCTTCAAGTCAGGATGATCAATCAACCGATCTTGGGATAAACAGTGTGAATTACTTATGTTTACTTCTGTTTAATCCTTATACATAGGAAATGAGACTTACTATTTTTACTGCAAATTTAGAAGCTGTTTTCTTTCACTCATAGAACTATCGGATTGTGTTCATCAGTTAGGTTAATGAACAAAAAAATGAAGTGATTTCTTTAATTCAGACAATTTCTTTCCAACGAAAAGAAAAAGGACAATAGAGAAAATGTTTCAACGAATCGCACGTAGAGATATTGATAACACGCATAGAGTTAATGGTATTTCATAACTAATCGATTGAGCAGCAGCCCGTAAACCACCTAAAAAAGAATATTTGTTATTTGATCCATATCCTGACATAAGAAGTCCAATTGGCGAAATACTTGAAATGGCAATCCATAAAAAAACACCAATATTGAGATCGGCTAGAACAAGATGATAGCCAAAAGGGATTACTAAATAACTTAATAGAATTGATATGACTGCTATGGATGGTCCGATATTGAATAAATAAGTATCGCCTCTAGATGGAAGAAGGTTTTCTTTGAAAAGTAGTTTTGTACCATCTGCTAAAGCTTGGAGAATTCCAAAAGGTCCAGCATATTCAGGTCCAATACGTTGTTGTAGTCCTGCAGCTATTTCTCTTTCTAACCAAACAATTACTAGTACACCTATTGTGATTCCCACTATAACAGTCAAAATCGGAATAAGCATCAATATGATCTCATACACCTCTTTTAAGGATTCCCATTTTAAAAAAGCATTGATATCTTGTACTTCTGTTGTATCAATTATCATTTTAACGATCAACTTCTCCCATAATGATATCTATACTACCTAGTATCGTCATAATATCAGCCAATTTCATTCTTTTAACTAGCTGAGGAAGAATTTGCAAATTGATAAAACCCGGCGGTCTAATTTTCCATCTCCAAGGAAAAATTTTCCCATCTCCTAGCAGAAAAATTCCCAATTCGCCTTTTGGGGCTTCGACTCTCGCATAAAGTTCTTGTTTCGACAATTCAAAAGTGGGAGAGGTTTTTTTACTAATGAAGCGATATTCAAAATCATTCCATTGGGAATCCCTTACTTTATCAAAACATCGTATTTCTAAATTCTCATAAGGTCCTCCCGGAATTCCTTCTAAAGCTTGTTGAATAATTTTGATAGATTCCTCAATTTCACTGATCCTTACTAAATAACGAGCTAACGAATCTCCTTCTTTTTGCCATTGGACTTCCCAATCAAATTCGTCATAACACTCATAATGATCAACTTTACGAAGATCCCAGTCTATTCCGGATGCTCGTAGCATTGGGCCCGATAAACCCCAATTTAGTGCTTCTTCTCCACTCAAAATTCCTACTCCCTCAACACGTTCTAAAAAAATAGGATTGCGTGTAATAAGTTTTTGATATTCCGAAATTCCGGTTAAAAAATAGTCGCAGAAATCAATGCATTTATCTATCCACCCATACGGTAAATCAGCGGCAACTCCTCCGATACGAAAAAAATTATGCATCAATCTCATACCAGTAGCAGCTTCGAACAGATCATATACTAATTCTCGTTCTCGGAAAATGTAGAAGAAGGGAGTTTGTGCACCAATATCCGCCATAAAAGGGCCAAGCCATAGTAAATGAGAAGCTATACGACTTAATTCTAACATAATTACTCTAATATAACTGGCTCGTTTAGGTACTTGAATATTCCCTAACTGTTCCGGTGCATTTACGGTTATGGCTTCGGTGAACATAGTAGCCAAATAATCCCAACGAGTTACATAAGGTAAATATTGGATAATTGTTCTATTTTCTGCAATTTTTTCCATTCCTCTGTGTAAATACCCCAATATTGGTTCACAGTCAACAACATCTTCACCATCTAGAGTAATGATGAGTCGAAGAACGCCGTGCATTGATGGGTGATGAGGTCCCATATTTACTATCATAAGTTCATTTCTTATAATTGGTACATTCATAGGTTGTTCCTTGATTCATTTTTCTAGGAATTGCAGAAAACAAAAAGAAATTCATCAAAATTCATAATCCAATAACCAATAAATTCAATTTTAGTTATTGGAATTAACGACTTTTAGGTTCCCGAATATCTAGTCGATCAATTAATTCTTTATAACGTATTCCATTTTTTTTTGACAAATAACACAGCAGCCGTTGACGTTTTCCCAGAATTTTCTTTAGACCTCTCTGAGATAAATAATCTTTTCTGTGCAATTCCAAATGTGAAGTAAGTCTTCGGATTTGCTGAGTGAAATTAACTACTTGAAATTCAACGGATCCCTTGGTTTCTTCTTTTTTTTCTTGTTTTTGGGAAATAACTGAGGAAACTGAATTCTTTAGCATAAAACCAAACCCTCTCCAACTTTTTAAAAATATGAGTTTTATGGATCAGTAATAATAATGGTGGACTTTAATCCGGAGATAGAAAAAGGGTGGAACGCAGAACATAAAAGAGAGAAAAAAGAAACTTTAAAGACTAAAAATCTTTTGATGAATCATAGATCTAATTGATATATTATTGAATTTGTATTCATGTATTAGAATAGAATATAAGACAATACGTGTCTACGTTTGTTTAGTTTTTTATGGGAGATATCTTACAGAATAGAAATAAGAATATCCTATCATGTATTTCATACATTTAGAATTGTGGATACATATGTATTCTTAACATACTGAAAGAACTCCCAGTATTGCTATTAAACCAATAACGATTCATAGAAACTAAATCTTCTAATTGACAAGTTGGCCAAAGAAAAAACTTTAATCTATTAAGACGGTTGCTTTCAATCAAAAATGGACCAGAAATTTTGACATTGGTTCCGTTGAAAAATCCCAGATTTATATCTATACCTTTGGTTTTTTTTGAATTAAAAGACATTAGAATTCTTAACTCTTTTCGACGGCTCGGCGATAAAATAGTTTCAAGAACAAGTAAACTTGAGTTTTTTATGTCTCTATTTTCAAGAATTTTTTGCTCTTTTGCAATGGATTTTGCAAAATCCATTTTTTCTCCATACCTTGGATTAGTTTGATAATTAGTCTTCTGCAATAATGAAACCCGTATGCTTTGATACATAAGAAACTGTCCAGGATTATTTATAGCCATACGAACTGGTTCAATAAAAAATACTCCCCTTTGCATCCATTCTGTAACATATTTATGACTCGGCATTATATCTAGATTTATTGTTCCTCTTTGAATAGCGGATAGGGCGCTTTCTCTTGGATTTCGCAAGCTAAGCAGGAGACAATATACTTTGATATTTTTCATTAGTGTTAGATTGAAAAAAAAAGACCATCTCAATTGAACAAGCAAATGACTTGTTAGTAAAAAATCGCGGTCTTCCTCCGTATTGCTTTCGATTATACGTTTTTTTATGTCCGATTCCACCCTATAGTCTAAAAAATCACCGTAGTCTGAAACATATTTTTCTTGGTTTAAGAGAAGGGATCCAAGAGTCCATTTTTGCTTTAGGGTGATATTTTTTTTTTCACTCAAACTTTTCTTTTCATTAAAATTTAAAAGAAGTGATTTGATTGGTATGATCCATAGTTTTAGTTTATATACATTATAAAGGAGTATCAATTCTGGTAAGAACCAAAGTTCTTCATTCAAAATTGGAAATTCTTCGTTCATTCCCAGCCAATCGAAAAAGCTTTGAATCCTTGGATTGGTTTGCTCAGTTTGGTGAGTCGTCAAATCAAAAAAAACCTTCTTATCGATTTGTTCAATTAGTTGATAATTACTTATCTTAGTATTCTTGGTATTAGTCTGGATCCAGGCTTCAATATTGACTCTTTTTCTAAGATACAAATGGATAATTCTGTAATAAAAAAAAGATTTATTCATATCCGTAATAGCTTTTTCGCCTAAAGAATTGTTATCGCCTCGCGTAAAAAGTTTTCGTTTATTTGTGTTGTAATTATAGGATATTTTTTGGTTATTGTTTCCTTGTGATGGTAAAAGAAAAATATATGAGTTCTTCTTATTTTCATAATTAATCGATTTATATGATAAGAGATCATATCGACAATTTTTTTTTAAATTTCCTTTGTGATTTGATAATGAGTGTAATCCATAATCATTAATTGCCTTTTCGTAACGAATTAACCCATCGTTTTCATATAAATCCGATTTTGATGAATCCTTATTTTCATTTTGTTTTATAGAGCGGCTGTTTTGTTTTTTTTTCCATTTTTTTGGTAGCAATCCAGACCATCTAATATGAGATATATTATATTGATAATGATTCTGTAACCAGCTTTTCCATTCATTTCTTCCAGAAGTAAGAAATTTCTTCGTTTTTAATTCCAAATCAAATATTCCTTGTGCTCCAAAATCATCCTTTATTTTATCTTTTAAACAAAGAGATGTTTCATGATATTGACGTGCAGATCTGAATCTTAAGGTGTATAAGTTAAAAATGCAACTTTGTGATAATTTATACCCTACAAAGGCTTGTGATAAAGAAGATAAGTCAAAAAACAATTTTGAAGTTTTATTACTAATATAAAAAGAGGACTTTCTAAAGTCTTTTTTTTTTTCTTTTTTAGTTATTTCATTATTGTAAGTGTACTTAGCCATTTTTTTTTTTTTTGATTCAAAATCAAAAAAAAGCTGTCCCTTGATCCTTATTATATTAATAACTAGGACGATAGCAATGTATACTCTTTCAATAAAAAATTTGATAAAATACTGCGAGTTAAAGATTAGTCGAGTCATTCGGTTTTTTACTATTTGACAAATAATTTGTATTTTTTTGAATTCTAATCTTTTTATGGCATGCCGCTTTTTGTTAAACCCATTATTTATCTCATGAGTTCTAAAATTTTTTTTCTTGCTTTTTATTATTTTTTTTAGTTGATTTTGGATTGTGCTTGTTCTAATAGTCATATCTTGCATTTTTTTTTCTGTTAGCGAATGTGTTGTCCAATTTTTTGAGCGAGCTGGAATGGGCAATTTGTGAATTATTTGATTATTTTTTATCACATCTTTGTCGTTTTTAGTTTCACCCCATTCATCTAGTTCGCTCAACCCAAATAAAAAAATTCTTTTTTTTTTTGAGGGGGCATTTATTAGTCTTTTTAGAACTAGACCCTTTTTGTTAATCCAGTTTTTTATTTCTTTGAACATTTTGAAAATAAAAAAAAAAATTGTTTTCAATTTTATCATTTTTTTTATGAGTTCTTTAAAAATGGGTACAAAAAAGGAAGGCTCCTTTTGAGGTGAACCAAACGGCTGTTTGGTTGTCCTCCCCCACACAGTTAAAAAACACTTTTTTTTTTTCAATCGACCCATTTGAGGGAATTCAGGTTTCGATCTATGCCAAGGTTTCAGATAGAAAGGAAATAAGATCTTTATCTGAATACCTTCACTTAACCAGTTTTTCGGCAAGTCTTTTTCGGATAGTTCAACACCACTATAAGTGCATTTAACATGCGTTTCCTTATTCCAATTTTCGAAATCCTCGGACCATTCGGGAAATTGAAATAATAAGATACGTCCAATATTTTTAGCTATTATCAATGAGGGTAATATAATATATTTCCTAAGAATTGATTTTATTATTAATATACAACTCCTTGTTAATTGAGGAGTTAGAATACCGTTCGGAGGTTCTTCCGCTATTTCGATCCCTATTGTTGCTTCTCTTTTATACTTTTCATTTTTATCCGTTTTTTCTGAAAGTTCAGATTCTTTAGTTTTTGTCATCCAATTTCGGAAAATGCGTTTAATCAGTCCAGAAATATCAAAATAAGAAAGGATCGGTTTGTCGAGTTTGTACAAAAAAAGTGGGGAATGTACATTTGCTTGAGACAGTTTTAAAATAGGTATTTTACGCCTTTGAGCTCGTATAGAGCCCATAATTATATTTCGACGAAAATCGGGTTGTTGGGCATACTGCATCAAATAAAATTCCTCTGGTTCTGCTTCGTAATTAGTATAAGTAGGCTCATTTATAGTAAAAACCACCCCAAATCTTGCTTTTCTTGAACGCATTCCAGGGTCGTCTAATATAACTGCTTCGTATTCTCCTTCTTGGACT